TACTATACAATTCTTTCTTGAATCAACAAACAAATTGATTGATAAATCCATTTCCAATAATGAAATAAATCAAGAAAAAATTAATAATAATAAAATTCACTTTATCTTTATTTCTACTATAAAAAAGTCACTTTATAATATTAGTAAGAAAAATTCACATATTTTTTGTGATTTATCCTACTTGTCACAAGCATACGTATTTTACAAATTATCACAAACCCAAGTTATTAATTTGTCTAAATTTCGATCTGTTCTTCAATATAACACAACGTCTTGTTTCCTTAAGACTAAAATAAAGGACTATTTTAGAACACTAGGAATATTTCATTCGGAATTAAAACATAAGAAACTTCAGAGTTATAGAATCAATCAATGGAAAAACTGGTTAAGACGGCATTATCAATACGATTTATCTCAGATTAGATGGTCTAGATTAATGCCAAAAAAATGGCGAACTAGGGTTAATCAAAATTGTATGGCTCAAAATAAAAATAGAAACTTAAACAAATGGAATTCATATGAAAAAGACCAATTAATTCATTACAAAAAAGAAAATGATTCGGAACTCTATTCATTATCAAACCAAAAAGATAATTTTAAAAAATGTTATAGATATGATCTTTTAGCATATAAATCGATTAATTATGAAAATAAAAGTGACTCATTTATTTCTAGATTACCTTTTCAAGTAAAGAAGAACTTAGAAATTTCGTATAATTCCAACCCGTCCAAACACAACTTTGTTGATATGCCCGCCAATCTTCAGATCAATAATTATCTAAGAAAAGACAATATTCTAGATCTAGAAAGAAATCTCGATAGAAAATATTTGGATTGGAAAATTATCCATTTTTCTCTTAGACAAAAAGGAGATATTGAGGCCTGGGTTAAGATCGATACCAACAGTAATCCAAATACTCAAATTGGTATTAATAATTATCAAATAATTGAGAAAATTGAGAAAAAAGGGGTTTTTTATCTTACAACTCATCAAAATCCCGAAAAAACTCAAAAAAATTCGAAAAAAGTCTTTTTTGATTGGATGGGAATGAATGAAAAAATATTTAATCGTCCCATATTGAATCTGGAATTTTGGTTCTTCCCAGAATTTGTACTACTTTATAATGTCTATAAAATAAAACCGTGGATTATACCAAGCAAATTCCTTCTTTTAAATTTGAATACAAATGAAAATGTTAGGCAAAATAAAAACCAAAAACAAAACTTTTTTCTACCATCAAATAAAAAAATAAAGAATCGAATTCAAGAAGCAAAAGAACCCGCAAGTCAAAGAGAGCGTGGATCAGATATAGAAAACAAAGGAAATCTGGGCCCTGTTTTCTCAAAACACCAAAACGATCTTGAAAAAGATTACGTGGAATCAGACACAAAAAAGGGTAAAAATAAAAAACAATACAAAAGCAACACGGAAGCAGAACTAGATTTGTTCTTGAAACGTTATTTGCTTTTTCAATTGAGATGGAACGATGCTTTGAATCAAAGAATGATCGAAAATATCAAGGTATATTGTCTCCTGCTTCGACTGATAAATCCAACCAAAATTACTATATCGTCAATTCAAAGGAGAGAAATGAGTTTGGATATAATGCTGATTCAGGCAAATTTACCTCTTACAGACTTGATGAAGAAGGGGGTATTGATTATCGAACCTATTCGGTTGTCTGTAAAAAATAATGGACAATTTATTATGTATCAAACCATAGGTATTTCATTGGTTCATAAAAGTAAACACCAAACTAATCAAAGATACCGAGAACAAAGATATGTTGATAAAAAGAATTTTGACGAATTCATTCTGCAACCTCAAACTCAAAGAATAAATACAGAAAAAAATCATTTTGATTTGCTTGTTCCTGAAAATATTTTATGGTCTAGACGTCGTAGAGAATTGAGAATTCGAAGTTTTTTTAATTCTTTGAATTGGAATGGCGTCGATAGAAATTCAGTATTTTGCAACGAAACCAATGTAAAAAACTGGAGTCAATTTTTGGATGAAAGGAAACCCCTTTATAAAGATAAAAATGAATTAATTAAATTTAAGTTCTTTCTTTGGCCTAATTATCGATTAGAAGATTTAGCTTGTATGAATCGTTATTGGTTTGATACCAATAATGGTAGCCGTTTCAGTATCTTAAGAATACATATGTATCCACGATTGAAAATTAATTGATAGTACTATATACCCTGTCTCGTATAGAGTATCTGATATAGAGTATCTGAAAGCAAACAAATGCACACATGCCTTGTTTTACATCTCATTCGAATCTAATTCGAGTAGACGATACTAAATCAATAAAATAAGGCATCGATTAGATCTAGAAATGAATCAACAGAATCTTCTTCATTTTAGGATTTTAGGTTTCAATTATTCGCTTTTGTGAATGAAAAAAACGTACCTACCACCTTTTTGGATTCCTATCTCAATCAAATTTGAAATTTGATTAATTTATTGGAATTGATAAAATTAGAGGTTCATAAAGAAATTAAGTCTATATACCACGTTCAAATTACTGGCATTATTATTACTGATCAATAAAATTCGCAAAAATCCATATCCGTAAAATAAAGAAAGGGGAAATTCATTTATGGTAAAAAATTCTGTCATTTCAGTTATTTCTCAAGAAGAAAAGAAAGGATCTGTTGAATTTCAAGTATTCAATTTCACCAATAAGATACGGAGACTTACTTCACATTTAGAATTGCACAAAAAAGACTATTTATCTCAGAGAGGTTTGAAGAAAATTTTGGGAAAACGTCAACGACTGCTAGCTTATTTGGCAAAAAAAAATAGAGTACGTTATAAAGAATTAATTAATCAGTTGGACATTCGAGAGACAAAAACTCGTTAATTTGATTAAATTAATTTGAAGAGTTATTTCATTGTCACTTATATGTTTCGATTAAATTTTGATGAACTTCTTTTCACTTTCAGTAATTCATGGAAGAATGAATCGTTAAAAAACTTATGACTGCACCAACTACAAGAAAAGACCTCATGATAGTCAATATGGGGCCTCAGCACCCATCAATGCACGGTGTTCTTCGACTCATCGTTACTCTAGATGGTGAAGATGTTGTCGACTGCGAACCAATATTGGGTTATTTACATAGAGGGATGGAGAAAATTGCGGAAAACCGAACAATTATACAATATTTGCCTTATGTAACACGTTGGGATTATTTAGCTACTATGTTCACAGAAGCAATAACCATAAATGGGCCCGAACAATTAGGCAATATTCAAGTACCTAAAAGGGCTAGCTATATCAGAGTCATTATGTTGGAGTTGAGTCGGATAGCTTCTCATTTGTTATGGCTCGGTCCTTTTATGGCGGATATTGGTGCGCAGACCCCTTTCTTCTATATTTTTCGAGAAAGAGAATTAATATATGACCTATTCGAAGCTGCCACCGGTATGCGAATGATGCATAATTATTTTCGTATTGGAGGAGTGGCTGCCGATCTACCCTATGGCTGGATAGATAAATGTTTGGATTTTTGCGATTATTTTTTAACAGGGGTTGCTGAGTATCAAAAACTTATTACCCGGAATCCTATTTTTTTAGAACGAGTTGAAGGCGTAGGCATTATTGGGAGAGACGAGGCATTAAATTGGGGTTTATCGGGACCAATGCTACGAGCTTCCGGAATAGAATGGGATCTTCGTAAAGTTGATCATTATGAGTCTTACGATGAATTTGATTGGCAGGTTCAATGGCAACGAGAAGGGGATTCATTAGCTCGTTATTTAGTACGAATCAGTGAAATGACAGAATCCATAAAGATTATTCAACAGGCTCTGGAAGGAATTCCAGGAGGGCCTTACGAAAATTTAGAAATCCGACGTTTTGACAGATTAAAAGATCCTGAATGGAATGATTTTGACTATCGGTTTATTAGTAAAAAACCTTCTCCAACTTTTGAATTGTCGAAACAAGAACTTTATGTGAGAGTTGAAGCCCCAAAAGGAGAATTGGGAATTTTTCTGATAGGCGATCAGAGCGTTTTTCCTTGGAGATGGAAAATTCGCCCACCAGGTTTTATCAATTTGCAAATTCTTCCTCAGTTAGTTAAAAGAATGAAATTGGCTGATATTATGACAATACTAGGTAGCATAGATATCATTATGGGAGAAGTTGATCGTTGAAATGATAATTGATACAACAGAAATAGAGACTATCAATTCTTTTTCCAAATTGGAATCCTTAAAAGAAGTCTATAGGATCATATGGATGCTTGTCCCTATTTTGACTCTTGTATTAGGAATCACAATAGGTGTACTAGTAATTGTTTGGTTAGAAAGAGAAATATCTGCAGGAATACAACAACGTATCGGACCTGAATATGCCGGCCCTTTAGGAATTCTTCAAGCTCTAGCAGATGGGACAAAACTACTTTTGAAAGAGAACCTTATTCCATCTACAGGAGATACTCGTTTATTCAGTATCGGACCATCCATAGCAGTAATATCTATCTTTCTAAGTTATTCAGTAATTCCTTTTGGTGATCACCTTGTTCTAGCCGATCTTAGTATTGGTGTTTTTTTCTGGATTGCCATTTCAAGTATTGCTCCCGTTGGACTTCTTATGTCGGGGTATGGATCAAATAATAAATATTCCTTTTTAGGTGGTCTACGGGCAGCTGCTCAATCAATTAGTTATGAAATACCATTAGCTCTATGTGTGTTATCAATATCTCTACGTGTGATTCGGTGAGACCTAAAATTTCTCCAAATTCTTTTCTTTCTAGAAACAAGGATAAAAAGATTTGATTGACTATATATTTTTATTTTTCTTCAGCATTTGAGTTGATGAACTAAACCAGATAGTTATATGAGTGAAAGAAAACGGCTTCTAAATTTGCAGTAAAAAGGTTGAGTCTCATTTCCTATGTACAAGAATCAAATGGTGAAAAAAGTAAACATAAGCAATAGAGATTGTTTACCCCAAGATTCGTGAATTGTCATGATAGCTTGAAGC